CTTCCTCTATTTCCACCCACATATATTGGATATTTTAAGAAGTGAACGTCTTTCTTCGTTGCAGGGTCGGGGGAAAGAATGGGAAAAACAATTTCACTATATTTCTGGCCGGGAACAGGACCTATTACAAGAATATTTCTTTTATTGGGACGGTAACTCTGAAAGGATAGATTTACCGTCCTTTCTTTCACCTCGGGAGAAATACGATCGGGGGGGGCTAATTCAAATCCTTCGGGTAAAATAAGAACAGCTCCCACATTCAAAGCCCCCTTTTTCCCATTAGCAAGAACTTGTTTCAGTTGCATATCATAGGGGATTCGAACAACTGCTTCAAATACAGTATCAGGAAGTACAGTTTGCGGAACTTCAATATCCACGGGCTTATTAGCTAAATGGCAATTTGCACATACAATTCGTCCAGTTGCTTCACGCGGATTTTCATAACCCTGCTGCGCAAAAATGGGATATGCATTTGAAATAGATACCCGAGTTATTACATATATCATGATTGATACAGAAATGGATCGAGTCATCTGTTCCTTTACCCAAGAAAAAATATTTCTATTTTGCATGGTTCAATCATTGATCCCAGAATTTCTACAATAAATTAGAAAGGTAACTAATTAGTGTAGTTCCCTATCCACGAGTCTGCCATTGTACTGGAATAATTGTACTAGAATATGGGACGAATACCTTGAACAGGTATAAGTATAAATAAAGAATAAGTAAGATTGAAAATACTTTCTTTATTCTTTAAACACGAAGAAACATTCTTATTTGATTGATATCAAGAGACCAAATGAGTTCTTTATTCGTTGATTGAATGATAAATGACTACAAGCGAAGGAGATACACGATTTAAATAATGGAAGATCCAATATTTCACAATTGTATCTAGAATAACTGGAAAAGTGGAAACAAGACCGGATATAATTTTATCGTTATGAGCCAATCCAAAATCGTTGTAGACTGAACCAATCATAAGTTCCCAACCATGGGTTGAATGAAATCCGATCCATAAATCAGTAACTAAAAGAATTGAAAAAGCTTTTATTGTGTCACTCAAGTTATACAGGAATTCCTGAACCCAAGAATTAAGAATAACAAGTTCTTCATTACCCAGAATACAATAACCACTTAGAATAGCGAAACAGATTATATTTGTCGATAAATTAAAAATGATATGGAGATTATACTCATCGTGTGTTTTGACTAATTGTACCGTTTCCTTGTGTATTCCTATACGAAGCTTTTGTATCTGTGTTTCAGGGTATTCCTTTATCATTTCGTCCAAGAGGAATAGTTCTTCTAATTCTATAAATTTTTCTAGAATCCTTTTCTCTTGAATATCATTCAAGAAAGTTTCGGATTGCCGGGTATTCCACCAATTAATAACCCAAGGTTCCAGACTTTTATTAAATGAAAGAGAGACCCACCAGGGCAAAAATACTATGGATACAATATATGGGAGGGAAGTCAATGATTTTTTTTTTTTTTTCATTTTTTATCTGTAAATTGTTAATGAATCTGCTGCATTCGTGGATTTTATCAGATATTTATCTGAACACAAATTCTATAATTAAGGTATCGTATCGAACCAATGAATCTATTCCCATTTTTGTGTAAAAATTTAGTCCTTGTATTTAGAAAATATTGAGATATCTCCATTGGGTAAATTCCAACTAATTTCATCTCCATTTGTTATTTGGTTCTGTCGATGAATACTCGAAAATCCACTAGAAGTAACGAATATGATTTGGATTTCGAAACAAAAAATGCCTTCTCGGATCAATTAATTATTTCGAAATGTTTCACCACCTAACCACAGTCCAGGAATAATGTAACCTATAAATTCTTCATTTCAAAATACTTCGATTGGTACACGCAAGAAATAGGCTAATTCGGCAACTTTTTGTTCAATTTCTCGTGGAGTAAGATTCTCATCAGTGCCAGTCAAGGGAACCGCCCCTTGGCCTCTTATTTCCATATAAAGGACACGACGAGGATAAAGACCCTCTTTAACCTCCATTCTGATGGATTGGATATCTCTCATAAGGAAACGAAGGAAAATGCGACGATTTATTCCAGGAAATCCCCAACGAAAAATACAAACAATTCCTTCTTTTCTATCAAATCGGTCATAACCACTACCTACATTCCACGCAATTGTACACCACAAATAGGAGCTAATAAATAGACCTGCGATCCCATAAAAAGACATTATGATCCCTTGCGGAAAAAAAAATATTTGCTGAGATGGAAATACGGATATAAGATTCCTACCGAGATAACTGGAAGTTCCAACCACTAAGAACCCTAATGAACCTAAAAAAAGGCTACAGGCCAAAAAAAAATTACTTGTTTTTCGAGACCCCGTTATAAGTTCTATCCAGATATGCTCTGATCGCCAGTTCATACTATACTTACTATACTAAGGTTGTATTCGATTGGAATTGAGAGAATAACCCAAATGAATTTGACTTTACTTTTCTTGACCCCCAAGTAACTCTCATCAACTAGCACTATTTTGACGGGAACTATTAGGAGTAATTAGTTAGATAAATTGACTTTCTATTTAAAACTATTCACCGATCCATTTTTAACCAGCTATACCCATATATAATCTACATTTATGTAGATATCGTGTATCCGTATGCATATGAATGAGTCTCTCATTTGTGTTCGGAAAGAGCCACATATCGTACCATATTAGACTAAATAAATATTTGTATTATGATACAGTGTTGAAATAAATTGATGAGATTTGCTCTCTATCGAATCTAGACAATTTTATTTTCTTGGACATGAAGAAATAAAGAAGCCATTGCAATTGCCGGAAATACTAGGCCCACTAAAGGCACAAAAATAGAGGGTAGATCTGTCATAGAATGGGTGCCCCAATTTAATATTTGTATTTTAAAGATATCTTATGATAAGTATATCTAATATAAATAATATTAAGTAGTTAATAAGTGCAAGGAATATAGACCTGAATTAAGTGTACCTAATTCATCGTTCTACATAAATATGTATGATAATTCACTTTATTTAATATAAAAAACTTTCCTATTCTTCTTCTTCCATCCTTTTTTTTATTCTTTCTATATATATATATTTTTTTTTTTACTAAGGGTATTTAAGAGTTTATTATGAGTTCGCGACTTTCACTAATCGAATCCAACAAAGCAAACGGTAACTCGATTCTATAATAAAAAATATAAAGTGAGGGTTCTTTCACTCCTGTCTATAATATATCATATTTGAATCTTATATCTTATAATTAATATTAAGATTCAAATATGATATATTATTAATAAGATAATTAAGATATATTTATATTATTGTCTCTATTAAAATGAAATTAATACGTTAAGAAGGCCAAATAAAATTCTTTTTTTTTTTTTTTTTATGTCTTCCCTTCCCCCAATTCCTCGGAAGGAGAAACTTAACTCTTTTATCTTTGTTTATCCTATTGATTTATAAAGGATTCATGATTAGTAATCAGGAATTAGGGATAAGATAAAAAATAGAATAATCGATCTGGAGGAAAAAATAATAATTATCCGAAACTTCCGGCTCTTACTACAAGTGGAACTTATGTCACCAAAGAAAACACCACTCTTCTTAACTTAAGTTTTTTTTTACGATGAACTAAATACTCGTTCGCTACAAATAATTGAATTGAATCGAGTACTATACTTTAATATATTGAATTTTGATTCAGAGGAAAGAAACCGTGGAGCTGAAATAACTCACTCAGAACACCCCTTAAAGGATTACGTGGTACGATTGGGTCGAATAAGCCCTTATGGAATGAATACTCAGCCGCTTGTGAACCATCAGGTACTGTTTTATTCAATGTTTGTTCAATTATTCTTTTACCCGCAAATGCAATGTGGGCATTTGGTTCAGCAATAATGACATCTCCCAACATACCAAAACTGGCTGTTACTCCACCAGTTGTAGGAGATGTCAGGATTGATATATAGAATAACTTTTTATTTGATTGATAATCATATAAAGCAGAAGATATTTTAGCCATTTGCATCAAGCTCAAACTTCCTTCTTGCATGCGTGCTCCCCCAGAAGCACACACAATAATGACAGGTAAAGATCGATTAGTAGCATACTCGATCAAACGGGTGATTTTCTCGCCGACTACGGATCCCATACTACCTCCCATAAACTGAAAATCCATAACCCCAACTGCTATTGGAATACCATTTAGTTGACCTATGCCTGTTTGAACAGCTTCAGTTAAACCTGTTTTTCTTTGATAAAAATCAATACGATCTTTATAAGGTTCTTCCTCTGAATGAAATGCAATAGGGTCCATAGAGACCATCTCTTCATCCATAGGATCCCAAGTGCCCGAATCAATCAAAAGTTCGATTCTATCTGAACTACTCATTCTCAAATGATATCCACACTGTTCACAAATATTCATTTTTGACTTAAAAAATTTTTTATAATTTAATCCATAACAATTTTCGCATTGAACCCATAAATGTTTGTATCTTTTATTTATATCGAAATTATTAGACTTTTCTCTTATCTTGAGATCCCTGCCATTATTACTAGTTTTTATACTCGAATTCCCACTTTCACTACTTTCAGTATAAATGAAACTATAATTATAACTGTTACTGTAATAATCGGTATCACCTGAAATAGAACTATTAATACTAACTTCAAAATGAAGATAATTATTAATGCAACTATTAATGTGATTATTCCAACTAGATTGAGTATCATACATGTAATGATAATAGTAGTTCTTGGACTCACTATTCAAATAACTAGAAAAAAAACTTTCTAATTCACTCATAAACATAAAAGAACTAGCATTGTCAATCTCAAAAATCTGATTTTCAATATCAAAATAGACAGAATAATTGTCACCATTACTATCTCTAACTAAAAAGGTGTCATCAGAGACCAAACTCCAAATATTCCCGATATAAAATAAATAATCAACATTACTGAAAGCATAATTGTCA